TGGACCACGAGAGTTATTTGTTTCGATCTCTATCTTTCTACCCGTAATAGGTATTGGTATGTATCCCGATTTTGTTCTTTCACTATCAGTTGACAAGGTCGAAGTTATTCTATGTAATTATTTTTATAGATAGTTTTCATAAATCAAATACAAAAATCCTATGATTTTCAAAATCGTTCGTTGGATAATGAAAAAATAAGTCTTCTCTTAAGTTAAGTAAAAAAAAATGAATTTTAATTTTAACCCGATATGTTTGGTCTTTGTCAGAACCATGTGAATCACTACACTACTTGATTCACATGGTTCTTGCCGGTTCGCACGAAGTTTTTTTATATACACTGTACTCTGTTTGTATTCGTAAGAACCTTTACTTGAATTCAATTAGACGTTAACGTAAATGAACCATAACTATGTAGCCCTATTCCTAATAGATTGACCCCAAAATAGCATATCCAAATTATAAGAAATCCTATAGACGCCACAATTGCAGAATTTGCACCCTGCAAAATTTTATTTTGTCGAATGTGTAAATAAATCGCGAATACCATCCAAGTAATAAATGCCCAAGTTTCCTTTGGGTCCCAATTCCAATATGATCCCCATGCTTCATTAGCCCATACTGCTCCCGAAAGAATACCTATGGTTAAAAAGAGAAACCCTAGACTAATTACACGATAACTCCAATAATCCAATTGTTGAATCAATTGACACTTGTAATAATTCTTAGCAGAAAAAAAAGAAGTATTTCGCAAAACATTGCTTCTTTCATTCATGTATTGGATTTCACCAAAGGAAAATGACTCAGTTAATAAATGATTACTTTTACAAAAAAGATTTTTGTTTTTTCTAAATGTAATGACTAGAAGTGCTACTGATAATAATGATCCGCATAGAAGGGCTGCATAGCCCAATATCATCATACTTACGTGCATTATTAACCACTCGGATTGGAGAGCGGGTACTAATATTGCGGATTGATGTATTTCAGTTAAAATACCCGAAGTAGCAAAGCCTTGGGTAAAAATAGCACTTGACGCAGTTATTGTGCTTAAATAACTTTTTTTATTTTTGAAATACGGAACTATATGAATAACTGATAAACCCCATGAAAGAAAGATTAATGATTCATATAAATCACTTAGTGGGAAATGCCCCGAATAAATCCAACGAGTGACTAATAATCCTGTTATACATAAAAAAGTAGCTATCATGCCCTTTTCGGAAGAATCATATAGTTTTATGATTTCATCGACCAATAAGGTTATCAAATGAATTGTAATTACAATTGAAACGATCGAAAAGGAAATATGAGTTAATATATGCTCTAAAGTGAAAAATATCATAAAAAAACTAAAAAAAAAAAAAAGAGGAATCCCTTAATTACGAAATATAAATCAGGAATTGAATTCATTATTGAATTCATTATAGGATCTATTGTATCTCATGGGCTGCCGCCACTCGGACTCGAACCGAGATGCTCTAGCACTGCTTCCTAAGAGCAGCGTGTCTACCGATTTCACCATAGCGGCTTGCTACAACTCATAATAGCCTATTCATATTCAATCGTCGAGATTGAAGGAATGAACTGAATACAATATTTTTTAGGAAAGATAAAAATTGATGAATAACAAAGTCGTTCAAATAATAATTTGAAGGTTCATTATTTTTGTTTAGGGTGTCAGTTTTAGGACTTTGGTGTAGTTTATGCTCTCCAGGAATCGAACTGTTGTAACTAGACAGTTCTATCCTCTAGCTAGGGATACAACTCAAAAAAATGTTTTCATTTTTAATGAATTATTTCTCATTTATCTGATTTCATAAATTTGAAACAAAAAATGCATTTTATCAATGAACACAAAATAAAGCCTATATTTGGATTACTCAAAATTGACACATTATTCATACATAATATTCCAGTAGTTTCAACAATTCCTTAATTTGAACTAAAGATCTTATATCTGCCCTTCTATAGATATAGAGAAAAAAGAAAACCCTTTATTATTATTATTGTAATTGTGACAAATAGGTTGATGGGGAAAATAAGACTCCCCACCCCTAAAATGATAAAATATACTCAAAAGAAAGGTAAAACCTTGTATCTTGTCTTTATTCTTTTTTCAAAAGGATTTTTTTTAGTAAACAGAAGAATTCTTATTCCACATATCATAAGAGCGAAGCGAGTTCCATTTCATATTGATTAGCCGAAAACAATAGGTAATGAAAATTTTTTTTTTATATGAAAAATTTCATAATGAGATGAGCCAATTTTTCGAGTAAAATCAATTCATATTATTCCAATGTTTTATGACTTATTTGGTTTGGGTTTGTCGCACAAAAAAACTTTTTGAATTCCCGGTAGAAAGAGATTTCCCTAATGACAAAGCTTTTAACGCTGCCCAATATCCCTTCCTTTTCCAAATATTTTTACGAATACGCTTTTTTGAGATAGAAGTACGTTTTTTTGGAACTGCCATTTAAAAATAAAGAGGTTGCTCATTGT